CCTGGTTTTTTTTCTTTATGAAAAGCGAGTGTGAAATGCCTTGTCTAATTCCTTTTCTTTGTGGCACCTATACACTTAACACTAACCAACTCACGCCAAAAAGGTCTTGATCAAGGCACCGGCCCTCCCGTTCCACAGCTCTAATACGAATGACGTGTTCTCACTATTAACGCAATTTACAGTTCGAGCAAGAGCAGGTTTTAGATAAAAAAAAGAAAGCAGAAAAAAGAATAGTTAAATAGAAAGAGGATAGGTGGCCTCGCCTTGAAAGAAGAAGGCTAAATTCTAATTTTCATATTTAAATGACTAACGGGACCCAATCGATCAATCCCCAAGAAAGGAAGAAAAGAAGTACCTATCTTCTATCTAAGTAAGGAACTTTTCAAAGAAGTGCCTTTCTTTGCTTTGGTTTAGTCCAGTCTGCATTCTTCGCTTAGTTTCAATCTTGTGAGATGAGAGAGTTAGGCTCTTCTTAAGATAGCCAAGGGATGCTCCTGCGAGCAAATGGAATGAATTCCCTATGTCTTTGTCTGGGTCTGGGAAAAAGTATGGGTTGATCTATCAGTGGCAGTAGCAGAGATGCAAGTCTTGCATTATTCTGTTAACTTCGAACTAGTGGATGTATCAATTGACTTGGGGGAGCAGTTGATCCCATCCCGAGAAGGAAGCGAGTTTACCTAAAAGTATAGACAGGTAAGTCTTCGAGGTGAAGGGTTGACATTTGTATTGATAGAATCCTTATATCCGATAGCATCACGCCTTTCGCCAAGCCGACCCTCGATGTAGATGAAGCCACTTATTTTGTATTGACTTTCGTCCGATGATATGTATATCAACGTAGATAAGATTTAGTGAGAATGAGATCTACCCTTTTCTTATATATGCAACCACCGGTGCCAGTTTTAGAGCTCAATCAAGGAAGTCGGAAGCAATAGAAAAGAAGGTTCGTCAGACTTTTGCATTCCTCTGCTTTGCATCCTTCCTGCTTTCAGGAGAGTTCCGCACTCTTTATTGCCACTCTCAGATACCTTTTGGTGTACATTTTTGCGAAGGACAGATTAGACTCAGGTCATATGAATTGATTAAAGAAGAGCAAGTCAAACTTTAAGAATTTGTGGCATAGTTGTTTAACGAGAAGCACTACTTTCTTTAAGTCCTATCTTAAATCAGTCTTTTTCTAAGGCACCCTCTCTTGTGTAGCCGAAAGTTCACAGCGGATATGCGAAGAGCAGAGATGATACTGTAGGGGCTGAGGCTTGGAGCCATAATAATACGGTAAGAGCCAGATAGGAAAGAAGTGATACTGGAGGCAAGACCTAGAATCTAGAATATAAGCAATAGCTCGAGATCAAACTACTAATCGGTCAGAGCGTTCAACTGAGGCTTTTCAGTCTCAATCTGGGGAACTAAAATAAGGATGAACCACTCCGGTACAGACTAGTTTAGTTGCCTTTCAATCAAAGGCTGCATCAGACTCCTACTATTGATTCAATTCCTTCGACACCTTCCATGTGAACAAAATCGGAATTCCTCAAGTCAGTGCCACAGCTTCTTCAAATTCAATAGCAATAGCAGTTGATTCTATAGATGATATAACAGGAGCAGATTCAATAGCAAAGGATATTCACCCAGCAGCGGCAACTGCTTGAGCTGATACGCAAACAAGACCAGAAAGATCGGTTACGCTTACACCAACAACGGATACGACAAGAGCTGCAGCGGCAACTCAAGCAGCAACAGCTAGGCTTACAGCGCTTACGAGAGCAGCCTATTCTGATTCCCCTTCCGAAAGTGCCAGAGCGTATGATCAAGCAGCAGATTCTGTTCCTACAAAAGGAAAGAAATCCCAAACAAAAGGAGTCGGCCTTTCCGGTCTTTGATAAAGGTCAATCAGTTCCTTCCCTTGAGGAGTTGGCTGAACTACACTCTTACAGAATTAGCGGATTTGTCTCAAACAGGCTTTCGAGGCCTTGGCCTGCTTCTCTAAGACCGGAGTCAATAGCTGCGGATTCTGTAAGACCGGATTCGGGCACAACAGCCAAAGAGCCTATTCTTTCTAACAAGGGTTATCCCGCTAAATGGGCATTCCCTTCCTTCCCCATGTGCAATGGAATCAGTTCCTTGCTTTCCTTCTCCTATTGCTACTGCTTCTGATTCAATTGCGCAAATTGAACTAAAGGACCAATGGACAGCTTTCCTTGCCTCGAATAGCTAACTTTATCCCGAAACATCTGCCTCCTATCTTCCGCAAATCGTCTGCTATTGAAAGATGAATCCTCCTCTAAGGTGACATTTTCTTCTTTCTTCGATACTTCTGTCGGACTAAGGCTTCCTACTGCTACTTTTAAATCAATGTCGGCATTGCGCACTAGCTATTCTGAGGCTCTATATTCTATTAAACCTCCTCCCCCTCGTAGATTAACCATGGTCAGTTCCTTTAGCACAACCTATTTGTTTGTGCAATTCCTCATCTGCACCTGAAAACAGCACTGGATTCAATAGCAAAGGGAAATGAGCTAGCCGGAACTCCTACCTTTCCTCTTCTGTACCGCATTAGTGAGATATGTCCATCAAAGAGAATCCAAGACAAGAGCGGTTACGCCGACAAGACCTGTATTAGATGTCAGTTCCACAAGCAGGGGAGATCACGGGAAAGCCAAAGCACATCACGAACTCAGAAGGAGCAGCAGCATTTCTTCCGTTGGGGAAGGCATCAAAGATCAAAGGCAAGATGCCAAAGAAGCGCTAAGCGCGAGGCGACCGAAGGAAGTGAAGGAGGTTACTGTGCTTATTCCGCATCAGGAAATCCAGTAAGAAAGGCACTCGTTAGGCCTCAAATCTTATATATACTAGCAAATCCGATTCTCTGTCAAAGAAATGGATGCTTTCCGCTTGGCTTTCAGTCCTTTTCCCTGTGTACTTCAATTAGGTTAATTCGATGGTTCCTGTACTGCTTCCTTTTCTGTCACACGCCATTCTAACAGCTTGAAAACGACGCCCTTCGTCGCTAACTAGAGTGCCAAAACAAAACTCAGGCAATTAAGCCAATGATCGACTATTAAGGTGAGCGTGCTTCGTCTGGTCCCTCCTTTGAGGAAAGGGCTGGCAAGCAGTTAATCGATATCTAGAATGAGTTCCCCGATCTCATTAATATTATAAGAGAATTGAAGATGTGAGAAAGAGAAAGAGAGAGTTCTTAGATCCGCCTAAGAGTCATTTTTTTTTTTAACTCTTTTCTCCTACTATTAGTGAAAGCGGAATCACAACTGTGCTTCAATCCCTACTTCCACCGAATCCTCTCTTTGATGTGAATGCCGTTTAGAAGCATAGTCTTTACTTGACTCCTTTTTACGATTTTCCCATCTTTTTTCGATTCATACCATTGTCTTTTTGCCATTCTAGCATATGAGACTTCCTGCTATTCTTATTCTCGATGCGATTTGAATAGAACTCTAGTTGAGGATATTTTCTTACCAAGCTGCTTCTGTTTGGCTAAGAACCTTTCGAAATAAAGATTTGCAATAGCTAGAAGCATTGGCAAAGCAGAGTTTCTTCAGTACGGGAGAGTCCGTCTTTGTTAAATGGCATTTTCTTTTGATAAGGAATACAAAGCAAAGCATCAAAGACTGATCTGAAAACTTTCTCTCTCCTTTGAATTACGATCTTTTGAAATAAAGATAAGAGTCGGCATTTTTGGATTTGGCATTCCCGCTGTTGACGTCCTATCGAGTTACCTCTTGCTTGCACGAATCCCAATGGAAGGCTCGGGAACCCCTATCGTATCGTAGATCGGACTTTGCTTTTCCAGGCTAGAGAAAGGCTATTATCAGCTACTATGCGAGCTCGAGAAGGACTGAAAGAACTGACATTAGGTCGTGACTTGAGGGTGAGGGGAAGGAGCGGTAAATAAGTCAGTAGGTCGACTAGTTCTTAGCTTGATTTTTCTCAGCATAGTTAGAGATTAGAGGAGATAGCTTTTCTTTCTATTGCTTGAGTTGAATCCGTTGACAAAAAAAAGCTCGAAGGTAATTGACTTCTTTTTTAAAGGAAGAGATGATTTGGAGAAGAATGAATTCCTCTCCGAGCAGTGAAGTGCCATATCCTAGAGAGAGGGCTTTACCGGTCGTTAAGATAGAGTCGGTGTCGGTAGCTGTTCTTGCTATTGTTAGCGGGATCAGGGCACCAATCGGTGACATAGTTTAGGAATGAATATCCATTCCAGTACTTGAACTGACAAAATGGAATAAAAAATCAATCCCTATCAAAGCCTAACCACCCTAACTCAGGGTCAGAAACAGAAAAAGAAATAGAACAGGCTCGAGGTCAATATTTTAGGAGAGATGCCACCCTCCTTTTGAAAATGTCCTAGCGCTCGAGGCAAGGTAGGAATGCTCGGGCTGAGCAAAGACTTCAAAGTAAGTTCAAGCTGACTTCTAAACTAACCAAATCGTGCAGAACTTCATGGAGAAAGGGATGCTGCTTGCCTTCCCGGAGGCCGATGCAGATCGACAAGTAGAATTTTCCTAAGCAGGCCCATACTGCCGGAGTTGCTAAAATGGAAAAAAAGATCCGAAAACGACGATGAATGAAAAAGGGAAAGGAAACCCGGACTTGCCCAATATAGCATCTCCGTGAATCGTATTGAGCTAATCGGAGCACCGAGAAGTCACTCACGTCCGAAGCCGGAGGTTCGTGCTCAGTCTCAAAAGATCGTTCAGCACACTGGAACCAGGGACACCGTAGGGAGCTTCTTTGCTTTAATATGGTCTTAGGCTGACACAGACAATTCACATCCCATGGTAACAAACTGATCATTCTATCTTAGTTTTGAATGACCAATAAATCACAAGAATTATCAAGTAAGATCTAAACTCTTGCTGCAACAGAACTCTTTATATACATTAAAATACTTGGCCAAAGATCAATTTGAAACCGAATTACACTTAGCCAAATACAAAGATTTTTCGAATTGAGTACAACTGGTACATAGCCTAATCAACTCTTTTCTTTCGGGCAATAAACAGAATTCTTTCTTCTGCTGCGGCTACATAAGGCTTTCAAAAGTTTTGAAAGAATCTCCCTCGGGTGACTTCGCCCCCTTTACAGACGTTAACAATCGCAGCTTCTTCAACTGGAGCTATTCTTGTGACACCTGAAGGAAATTCGAGACAGGTATGAAAAATCGTACGAATAAAGAAAAGAAAAAGGATTTGATTTCTCTTCTTCGGGCGGAAGACACCAGCTTTTCTGACTTTCCCGCTCTCTCTAAAACAGGAATTTCATTAAACAAAAGGGAGTAAGATAGGTCAAATTCAATTCCTAATCCACTGGGTAAGGAAGCTAGAACAGAAGCACCCGAAGTATCCAAAGCATACGAATCCGCTTAATCAACTCTTTTAGAATAATCTGCTGAAGCAGCTGTTTCAAAAGCATCCAAATCGAAAGCTGTTGTTTCAACATCCGAACCAGATGAAGGAGAAGGCCTTTGCTGCTTTTAGGGAAGGCTTAAGAAAATCGAATCGTCTCGGATCTTGCCAGGAGTTAGTGCATTGATGCCGATAAGTCTTTCTCTTTACAGGAAAAGGATTCGCAGGAGATATTGAATTAAGAGAGGAAGCAGGACAGACAAGTAAGGCACGAAGAGGCTCCAATCAGGTTTAGGCTTGAGGTTTACGGTAGCCTTAATCTAAGAGCAGTAGGAGGTTGAATCATATAAAAATAGGCATCGAATGCAAGCCAAGCTGTGAGGGAGAGGAGAACATCTTAGAGCAATCTCTCTTAGGATAGAAATCGGGCAGGTAAGGATCTTCTCTTCGGTCGTAGTAATGCCAGTCTCCGCTTTCTCGACGATAGCAAGCCGGTCTTAGTCTTAGGAAGAATCAGCTCTTCGTTCTTATACAAGATCCGGTCTTCTCTTTGATTCCGCAAATCGGATGTACACTAGAATAAGCCAATTCTCCCTTCGTTCAGTCTTTTCCATTCCCAGCTGCTTCCAAGACCTACCCTTCTTAAAAGCAATATCCCTCCTGCCCTGCCTTCTTTTCTTTCAAGAAATCAATCAAGGAAGCAAGCGCTTAGTAGCACGGTTCTTAGAAAGTGACCAGTCTCCAGTCGTTGGGAGTCAAGCTAGTTGGAAGCGAATCAGTACAGTAGCAATCCGCTTTCAAGGTTCAGTGTGCCTGTGCCTTCGTTCAGCCTCTAAAAAGCGCTTAGACTAAGAAGGCCCTGGTCCTATCGAACCAGTCTTTTTTCATTCCTGGGATAGAGCTATAGAGCTAGAGCGTGCTATTTGAGAGCGTAAGTTACCATGCGCTGGAGGAGCCGAAGGCAGGAATTAGAGAAGTTCAAGATGAGAAATAGAAAAAGCAGCTATCCCCTCGCTGTATCCAGCTTGGTTTGTAGTATTACCCGCTAACCTGCCAGCCAGTATTGACTCCTTCTACCAGCTAACCCTGTTCGAGTAAGTCATTCCCAGGGGATATGATATAGAGGAAGGAAGTCTACCCTCGTGCCCAGAGCTCAAGTAAGCCAATGCGTTGTAAGAGTAAGCATTCTACCCTACCAATTATCAGTAAGCCAAACCCTCTAATCCAATGAGTCTACTCCTGCCCTTGTTTCCAGCTTGGGAATTAGAGTCAGGATATTTGAATTGTTGGAAGTCCCCTGAGATTGGGATAGAAGTCCGGGTAAACTCGAAAAAGTATATTCTAAGGAAAGTGCTGGCACTATAGTCAGTAATTTCCCTTTGCCCATGCCTTTTAGTTTAGGAGCCTGCCTGGTGCTTTTTTAAGTAATCCCCTCGTTCTAGGAGTAGTGAGATGTTAAGCTATCCCTTGTCCCCTTGTCTTGTCTCCTGCCTACGTTCCAACCAGTAGTAAGCAGCTAACCTTCCTGCCCCCGCTGTACTGTAGTAAAAGAAACTAATCACTCGTGCTAGAGCTATTTCAGTGAAAGCATAAGAAGGTAAAGAAGAGAAAGGCGGAAAGTCCGTCCCAGTGGATAGAGCTAGAGGAAGGAAGGTTTTAGAAGTAAGCAAGGTTAGATTATAAGTCATTCCCTGGGGATAGAATTTTTGTTAGTAAGTCACTTTCTATTAAGCCAACCCCTAGATCTAGAGCTAGAGAAAGAAGAAGGTAGGGTTTGAAAAGTCAACTTCCTTATGGATTAGCTGGTGAAAGAGGGGATTGGAGGGTTAGCAAAAGGGAAGAGAATGACTGACTTACGAAATTTCTATCAAAAGGAAAAAATAAAGGAATAGCACCTCCTGGCTTAGCTGCTTTGCTTACTCCAACAAGGTAGGCTGACTCCGGGGACAGTCTACCCGAAAAAAGCACCAGCACTCTTTTCGTACTATCCCATACTTGCTTACTCTATCCTTTACGCCTTTGAAAGTCAAGGCCGAGACGAATCCCTACAACCAATCCCCCTTGAAGCTCCTAAACGAACTTCTCTCCTACATCTGATAGCAACCAGGTACGTCTGGTCATTTTATTAATAGTAAGGGGCGGAGGGGTACCATTTCTTTTCTCTGTCTCGCTATACAGGACTTGATGTACAGTTTCCTCTTTTTCTTGCATTTATGTTGATTTGCCTATTGTCACTTTTTGGTGCTGTGACTTCTGTAAGCCCTCCTTCAGATGAAGCGGCTAAAGCGTGAGTCTTTACTGCTCCGAAAACTAAGGATTCAGAGAGGTAGACAGGAAATGGGGTCTCACAGAGTCCTCTACTTTCGACCCAACTTCCTACTTAGTTTCTACGGACGTTGGAAGCGTTGACGATCTTTCCTCTTTTCCTTGTGGACATGACTACTATTTAGCTGTGCTTGATTAGTCCTCGCATGACTCTTCTTCACACTGATTTCAATCCCCGGTATGGATTCGTTGACTCTATTGGCATTGTACTGACCCCATTCCTAAAGTCCGTGGTCTTCGATCATAAACTTTCTCTCCCTCTCAAGACAGTAAGGTTATTTATTCTGAAAATCCAGGTTAGTCAAACTCCAGCTAAAGCGGAAAAGAGGATAAAACGAGCCTGTCAATCCTAAGAGTGTGCGTCGAAGCACAAGCTGACTTTCACAATTTTGACTTATAAGATGTAAATCAAACTCATCTTCCGACAGTCAAATAATCTCTTTAGCTTGGACAGTTGCCAAACCGATTTGCGCCTCCTCCCGGAGGCTACTTCTCAAAACCGGTCGTGAATCGTTTACCTCAACGTACCAAGCCAAGGGCTAGGGCTTTATCCGAACAAGGACTCCCGCGGGCTAGAAGGGAGGGCTTCCACAGAGTCTGAGGGAGGAAAAAGATAAGTAGTAAGCTCGGCAGAGCGAAGGAAAGGCCTTAGAGCGGGGGTAGGCCGAAAGAAAAGAAAGGAGTCGGGAAGCGACATTACGTTGAAGGATCTCGAAGGTGGTTGAAGGCACATTCCTTATTCTCTCTTTCTTTGAATTACTCGATCTGATTTACTATTCAAATAACTCTTTTCTTTATCCGTTCGAGAAAGCTCATTCGGGATAGATGCTTTGATCCTTTTTTCATTATTTAGAGGGAAGTCAGTCGTCATGAAACAAGCATAACATATTTCCATTCGTGTACCCGGAGAGGGGGTCAACGTGCATGTCATATACGATGGAATGAGATAGATCCCATTCTAAGCCCCACCTGGCTGCTCAATACCAACCATTAGAGGTGAGGAAGATTTCCCAAACTTCCCAAGGGGGGGATAGCAACGTACTGAATCAACGGGCAGGCAGACAGGACTTTAGTGAACGAGCTATCTCCAATTCCCCCTAACACTCAGGTTCGAAAGGGACCGCTCTTTAGCTAGGATCTGATTTGCTATGTTCTCATTCCATCGGTGGAGAATCAGATTTCTATTCTACTCATCGCTTTCTCTATTTATGATTGAGCTAACTGACTGAAACCTTTCCGCTGCGGTCGGGTGGGACCTAGGTGGCTGGTGGATCAACGGCGAGCCGTTCAACCAGGGATCTATCCATAGTTTTTTTTGTGTCAGTTCCCGTTCCAATGAAGTAAGAGATCCCCTCAAGGACTATCGATTTGACCGCCTAGAATAGAAGAAAACGGTCAATCACTCCCTCACATGTCCTCCACCCTACGATAAACTACCGTTCGTGCCCTACCGGCTTTCGAGCCAACCTTCTATCTGGTAATGAACCACATCGCGTTTCCGCGGCTTCGGCCGCCCCTTAGGACATTGAACTCCCCATAGCATAGATAACTAAATCCAGTTAAAAAAGGTCTTGGTTGGGGGACTGTGTGTGTGCCGCTTCAGTTATGGCCAAACTATAACGGCGTACCTTTTGCATGATATATGCACCCGCCTCTGATACTCAATAAGAAGGGCAAGCCTTTCGAGCTATATTTTTATCTTCTTCCAGATCTTCTGTTGCCCTGGCGAGATAGTAGCCAGGGTTATCGATGAATGAAAGCTGTTAAGAGGTTCCAGCTTTTCCCATTACTGCGTGGAAACAAAAGAATTCCCCGCTAAAAGAATCCCTTAGTCCCATTCTTGGTTTTAGCGGAGAGAATCGAGATGAATGATCCCGCACAGGACAGGGATTGGATCCTTTCTGCCAACGAAATCAACAAATCCTTGACTCGATCTACTCCCCATCCATCACATTGGATTCTTACCCTCGAACCGACCAGACTGGCTGACCACTTCATACTCGAATTTTTCGGCCCGACATGTGAGTTCCTAGAACTCCTTGTAAGGCTTGTTACCTTTCCCTACGGCTGGATAGAAGCTATCGATCGTTGTCCTTCCTCTATACTAGCGACGGACTATTCACATACCCATCACTTTTTGAAGAAACTCAGTAATTCTACAGCACAATAAGAATTCTCGAACCTCTGGCTGTTGTCTGGGAAGAATTAGTCTGGGCTGAAAGTCCCTCCACCTCTTTGGAAAAATGCGTTTTTTCCTATGTTGAACAACACTCCGCCCAATTTTTTATTGGACCATTAAGCAATATAGT